TCCTTTTTTAAACGGACCCTATCGTGGAACAATCAAAAAAGCGTATTCACGTTCAATGGTGGATGACTCAATTACGTCGACAGAAGATTCCATAGGAATGGTTTGGATAAATAAGATTCATGATATGCTTCCTACTGATTACCAAAAACTTGAACATAAAATGGATATATTTAATGGAGAATCATTATCGACAGACATTGGTCCTTTCTTGACCTCTATCAGTGAATTAGCTAGGAAATCAACAACTGGTTTTAATCTTAATTTGAAAAAGCTTGTTTTAATATCCGAACAAAGAAGATTTGATTCAGAAAATAAAAAAAAATGTTTGAAATTTCTATTCGATGTAATTACAACTGATCCAAATAATCAAACAATTCAAAAAAAATCTATTGGAATAGAAGAAATCGGTAAAAAGATTCCTCGACGATCATACAAATTGATCGATTCTTTTGAAGAGCGGGAGGAGGAAAATGAGGAAGAATCAACAGAAAATCATGGGATTCGTTCAAGAAAAGCCAAACGTGTGGTAATTTATACTGATAAGGCGGATCCGGATCAGAATACCAATACTCATACTAGTACCAGTACTAATAGTGATCAAGCAGAAGAGTTGGCTTTGATACGTTACTCGCAACAATCAGATTTTCGTCGGGATATAGTAAAAGGATCCATGCGCGCTCAAAGACGTAAAATAGTTACTTGGGAAATGTTTCAAGCGAATGTGCATTCCCTGCTTTTTTTGGACAGAATAGACAAAACTTTTTTTTTTTCTTTTGATATCTCCCGAACAATGAATCTCATTTTTAGAAATTGGATAGATACAGGACCGAAATTCAAAACTTCGGATTCTGAGGAGGAAGAGGCAAAAGAAAAGGCAAAAAAAATTGCAGATAAAAAAAACGAGAATGAAAGGATAGCAATAGCAGAAACTTGGGATACTATTATATTTGCTCAAGCAATAAGAGGGACTATGTTAGTAACCCAATCAATTCTTAGAAAATACATCATATTGCCTTCATTGATAATAGCTAAAAACCTCGGCCGTATGCTCTTATTTCAATTCCCCGAGTGGTACGAGGATTTGAAGGAGTGGAATAGAGAAATGCATGTTAAATGCACCTATAATGGTGTTCAATTATCAGAAACAGAATTTCCGAAAAACTGGTTAACAGATGGTATTCAGATAAAAATCCTATTTCCTTTCTGTCTGAAACCCTGGCGCAAATCCAAACTACGATCCCATCATAGAGATCCAATCCAAAAGAAGGGGAAAACGGAAAATTTTTGTTTTTTAACAATCTGGGGAAGGGAAACCGAACTACCTTTTGGTTCTGCCCGACAACAACCTTCCTTTTTTGAACCTATTTATAATGAATTCGAAAAAAAAAAGAGAAAAGTGAAAAAAAAATGTTTTCTAGTTCTAAGAGTTTTCAAAAAAAAAACAAAACAGTTTATAAAAGTCTCAAAAGAAAAAACAAGATGGATTATCAAAACGGTTCTATTTTTAAAAAGAATAATAAAAGAGTTTGTAAACGTAAATACAATTTTCTTATTTGTATTGAAGAAAGTATATGAACCGAATGGAAATGGAAAAGATTCCATAATCAGAAGCAGTAATAAAATTGTTCCTGAATCGACCATTCGAATTAGATTCATGGATTGGGCAAATTATTCACTGACAGAAAAAAAAAGGAAAGATCTGTCCGATAGAACAACCCTAATCAGAAATCAAATAGAAAGGGGTGCAAAAGACAAAAGAAAAATATTTCTAACTCCGGATATAAATATTAGTCCTAACGATACAAGTTGTGGTGATAAAAGATCGGAATCGCAGAAACCTATTTGGCAGATATCAAAAAGAAGAAGTAACAGATTCATATTCATACGCAAATGGCACTATTTTTTGACATTTTTCAACGAAAGAATATACATACATATCTTTCTATGTACGGTTAATATTTCTAGAGTCAATGTACAACTTTTCCTTGAATCAACAAAAAATATTATCGATAAATACATTCACAATGATGAAAAAAATAAAGAAGGGATTGATGAAACAAATAAAAAAAAAATTCAATTTATTTCGACTATAAAAAAGTATCTTTCTAATATTAGTAATAATAAATCAAAAATTTCTGGTGACCCATATTCCTTTTCACAAGCATCTGTATTTTACAAATTATCACAAATCGAAGCTATCAAGAAGTATCATTTGAGATCTCTACTTCAATATCGCGAAGCATATCTTATTCTTAAGGATAGAATCAGGAATTTTTTTGGAACACGAAGAATATTTGATTCCAAATCAAGGCATAAAAAACTTCCGAATTCTGGAATGAATGAATGGAAAAACTGGTTAAGGGGTCATTATCAATACAATTTATCTCAGGCTAGGTGGTCTAAATTAGTACCGCAAAAATGGCGAACTAGGGTCAATTGGCGTCGTACGATTCAAAATAAAGACTCAAAAAAGAATTCATATGAAAAAGCCCAATTCATTCATTACGAGAAAAAAAATGATTATGAAGTGAATTCATTGACGAGCAAAAAAGCAAAATTAAAAAAAAACTACAGATATGATCTTTTTTCATATAAATATATTAATTATGGGGATAGGAAAGACTCATATATTTATCCATCCTCATTACAAGTAAACGAGGACCGAGAGATTCCATATAACTACAACACACCTAAAATTGAACCATTTTATGTACTGGGGGATATATCTATTAGTGATTATCTAGGAGAAGAGTATATTATTGGTACGGGTAAAAGTACGGATAGAAAATATTTGGAGTGGAAAATTTTCGATTTATTTCTTAGAAAGAATATCGATATTGAGTCCTGGACCGATACGGATACCGGGACCAACATTAATAAAATGACTAAGACCGAGACTGATTATTATCAAATGATTGATAAGAAAGATCTTTTCTATCTCACGATTCATCAAGAAATCAACCCACCCAATCAAAAAAAAAAGTTTTTTTTGATGGGAATGAATAAAGAAATGCTATATCGTCCCATATTAAATCCGAAATCTTGGTTCTTCTCAGAATTTGTGCCACTTTATGATGCATATAAGATCAAACCGTGGATTATACCAATCAAATTACTTCTTTTCATTTTTAATGGAAATGAAAACATTAGTGAAAACAAAAACATTAATGGAAATCAAAAAAAGGATCTTCGTATATCATCTAATCAAAAAGAATATCTTGAATTAAAGAATCGAAATCAAGAAGAAAAAGAACAGCTCGGCCACGGAAATATTGGCTCAGACGCACGAAAACGACAAAAAGATTTTGAAAAGGATTACACGGAATCAGACATTCAAAAACGTGAAAAGAAAGGACAACCCGAGAGTAACAAGAAAGCAAAACTAGAGTTATTCCTGAAAAAATATTTGCTTTTTCAATTGAGATGGGATGATCCTTTGAATCACAGAATTTTCAATAATGTTAAGGTATATTGTTTCCTGCTTAGACTAATAAATGCAAAGGAAATTGCTATATCCTCTATTCAAGGAGGAGAAATGCACCTGGATGTAATGTTAATTCAGACGAATCTAACTCTTCCAGAATTGATAAAAAAGGGAATATTGATTCTCGAACCAGTACGTCTGTCTATAAAATGGGATAGACAATTTATTATGTATCAAACCATAGGTATCTCATTGGTCCATAATAATAAATGCCAAACTAATGAAAGATATCGAGAAAAAAGATATGTTGATGAGAATTATTTCAATGGATCCATTGTACAACAAAAAAAGATGCTTGTGAATAGAGACGAAAATCATTATGATTTGCTTGTTCCTGAAAATATTCTATCCCCTAGGCGTCGTAGAGAATTGAGAATTCTAATTTGTTTCAATTCCGGAAATAGGAATGTTATGGATAGAAATCCGGTATTTTTCAATGACAACAATGTAAGGAACTGGGGGCAATTTTTGGATGAGGACAAGCATATTGATACAGATATAAATAAATTCATTCAATTCAAATTGTTTCTTTGGCCCAATTATCGATTAGAGGATTTAGCTTGTATGAATCGCTACTGGTTTGATACCAATAATGGCAGCCGTTTCAGTATGTCAAGGATACATATGTATCCACGATTCGGAATTAGTTGATGGTTGGTACATTTCCTATATATCAGGTGTCGGATCCGGTATATGAATGTACACACACGCTGTGTTACATTCTAATACATGATACCGATTCAATAACGTCTCAATTGGATTGAATCTAGAAATGATTCGGCAGAATCTTCTTAGGTCAAAATCATTTTCTTTTGTGGGTACAGAAATTGCCCTTCTATCGAATCAAATTAAAAATTGTACTTACAATTCATTTGAATTTCATTTTGATTTGATTTGATAGAATAAAGTAATATATGAATAAATCCAGATTATTGGGTGTATCAGATCAAAATAACTGGCATTCTTATTATTCCTGATTGGTAAAATCCATATCTGTGGAAAAAAAAAAAAAAAGAGAGAAATTTTTATGGTTATGGTCAAAAATTCATTCATCTCAGTTATTCCGAAAGAAGAAAAAAACAAAGGATCTGTTGAATTTCAAGTAATCAGTTTTACCAATAAGATACAGAGACTTACTTCACATTTTGAATTGCACAGAAAAGATTATTTATCTCAGATAGGTTTGCGGAAAATTCTGGGAAAACGTCAACGGCTGCTGGCTTATTTGTCAAAGAAAAATAGAGTGCGTTATAAAAAATTAATTGATCAATTAGATATTCGGGAACCAAAAACTCGTTAATTTGAAGATTGTTTGAATTCTTTGGTTTATTAGATCTTGAATTTTGATGAACCTCATTTATTTCGTTTTCGGCAATTCATAGAATAATGGATCGGAGAAGAAAACATATGAATGTACCGGCTACAAGAAAAGACCTCATGATAGTTAATATGGGTCCTCACCACCCATCAATGCATGGTGTTCTTCGACTTATCGTTACTCTAGATGGTGAAGATGTTATTGACTGCGAACCCGTATTGGGTTATTTACACAGAGGGATGGAAAAAATTGCGGAAAACCGAACAATTATACAATATCTTCCTTATGTAACACGTTGGGATTATTTAGCTACTATGTTCACAGAGGCAATAACGGTAAATGCACCAGAACAATTAGGAAATATTCAAGTACCCAAAAGAGCCAGCTATATCAGAGTAATTATGCTGGAGCTGAGTCGTATAGCTTCTCATTTATTATGGCTTGGACCTTTTATGGCAGATATCGGTTCACAGACTCCCTTCTTCTATATTTTCAGAGAAAGGGAATTGCTATATGACCTATTCGAAGCTGCCACAGGTATGCGAATGATGCATAATTATTTCCGTATCGGGGGAGTCGCTGCTGATCTACCTCATGGCTGGATAGATAAATGTTTGGATTTCTGCGATTATTCTTTAACAGGAATTGTTGAATATCAAAAGCTTATTACGCAAAATCCCATTTTTTTGGAACGAGTTGAAGGGGTGGGCATTATTGGTGGGGAGGAAGCAATAAATTGGGGTTTATCGGGACCAATGCTACGAGCTTCCGGAATCCAATGGGATCTTCGTAAAGTTGATCATTATGAGTGTTACGATGAATTCGATTGGGAAGTCCAGTGGCAAAAAGAAGGAGACTCATTAGCTCGTTATTTAGTACGAATCAATGAAATGACGGAATCCATAAAAATTATTCAACAGGCTCTAGAAGGAATTCCGGGGGGGCCCTATGAGAACTTAGAAGTTCGACGCTTTGATAGAGCAAGTGATTCCGAATGGAATGGTTTTGAATATCGATTCATTAGTAAAAAGCCTTCTCCCACTTTTGAATTGTCGAAACAAGAACTTTATGTGAGAGTAGAAGCCCCAAAGGGAGAATTGGGAATTTTTCTGATAGGGGATAATAGTGTTTTTCCCTGGAGATGGAAAATTCGTCCACCTGGTTTCATCAATTTGCAAATTCTTCCTCAGCTAGTTAAAAGAATGAAATTGGCTGATATCATGACGATACTAGGTAGTATAGATATCATTATGGGAGAAGTTGATCGTTGAAATGATAATTGATACGACAGAAGTACAAGCTATCAATTCTTTTTCCAGATCGGAATCCTTAAAAGAGGTCATAGACCTCTTATGGCTGCTTGTCCCTATTTTTACTCCTGTATCGGGAATCACAATAGGCGTACTCGTGATTGTGTGGTTAGAAAGAGAAATATCTGCAGGGATACAACAACGTATCGGGCCTGAATATGCCGGCCCTTTGGGAATTCTTCAAGCTCTAGCAGATGGGACCAAACTACTTTTGAAAGAGGATCTTCTCCCATCTAGAGGAGATGTTCGTTTATTCAGTATGGGGCCATCTATAGCGGTCATATCAATTCTACTAAGCTATTTAGTAATTCCTTTTGGCTATCGCCTTGTTCTAGCCGATCTCAGTCTAGGCGTTTTTTTATGGATCGCTATTTCCAGTATTGCTCCTATTGGACTTCTTATGTCAGGATATGGATCGAATAATAAATATTCCTTTTCAGGTGGTCTACGAGCTGCTGCTCAATCTATTAGTTATGAAATACCATTAACTCCGTGTGTGTTATCAATATCTCTACGTGTGATTCGTTGGAACATGAACCTTTACCCCTTTCCTTTATTTCCAGGAAAGGGGTTGGATGTGTTGAATAGATACCTTTCTCTTTTTATTCATCATTCGGGTCGATGAGTTAAACCAGATAGTTATATGAGTGAAACAAAACAGCTTATGAATTTGCAGTAAGAAGATTGATTCTCATTCCCTATGTACGAGAGTAAAGTGGAAGTAAACATAAGCGGTCGAAACTGTTTACCCCAAGATTGGTTGATTAGTCATCATGACTTGAAGCGGGTGCAAAAGATCAACTGTATGGAGTTTCTACTATTGTATTCTATGTTGTTGTATGTTGTGTATGTTGTATGTATTACCATATCGGGGATCAATCAAAAATGAGTGGACGGTTAGGAACACAAAGGTACACAAAGGATTAGTGATGAAGATAATGTAAGGTATCCAAAGGGATATTTCTGCATAAAATAAAAGGAATCATAATGAGGGCTTTAAGTTCGTAGAAATGATCAAGCAGTACTTCCTCACGATTCCGATCCAGAGTATGCTTCTATCCACTGATTAAATAAATGACTGTCGAGAACGAAGTAATCCTTTGATTTGATTTTTTAGAAACCCCCCTTCTGAGTGAGAAAGAAGAACAGGAACGAAAGAAATGGAATGCAATAGGAAAACTGAATAATAAGAGATCTTTGTTTATTCTTTCTTTCCTCAATCCTATCCATATTCATACGGATAGAATTCTTATAATGATTTATCAACTATAACTTATGAATTAGTGTCTAATAATTTTTCGTACGAAAAGTATGGGTCGAAATATCTATTGAAACAACGAGTATTTTATTGAAGGATTAAGTTATTACTGAACTAAAAGAATTCTAAGTCTAATTAGAAAATAAAGGATGAGATCAATTCGGAAGCGCTTTTTTTTTTATTATGGCGGACGGAATTCCATTGGTCTAATTCGGGACTCTTCGATACATCTTTACTCTAATCTACACTACAAACATGCCGAGGTAATAATGAACCAGTCCTTAGATTTATTTGTGGCCATCGAGGAGCCGTATGAAGCTGAGGTTTCATGTGCGGTTCTGGAATAGCGATGGGAATAGTGATGTTATCATCGACTATGATTATCTAACAGTTCAAGTACAGTTGATATAGTTGAGGCACAGTCAAAATATGGGTTTTGGGGGTGGAATCTGTGGCGTCAACCTATAGGGTTTATAGTTTTTCTAATTTCTTCCCTAGCGGAATGTGAAAGATTACCTTTTGATTTACCAGAAGCAGAGGAGGAATTAGTAGCAGGTTATCAAACCGAATATTCAGGTATTAAATCTGGTTTATTTTACGTTGCTTCTTACCTAAATCTACTAGTTTCTTCATTATTTGTAACAGTTCTTTACTTGGGCGGGTGGAATTTCTCTATTCCGTACATATTCATTTCTGAACCTTTTGGAATAAATAAAACAGGTGGAGTCTTTGGAATGACAATTGGTATCCTTATTACATTAGCTAAAGCTTATTTGTTCCTGTTCATTCCTATCACAACAAGATGGACTTTACCTAGGATGAGAATGGACCAGCTATTAAACCTTGGGTGGAAATTTCTTTTACCTATTTCTCTAGGTAATCTATTATTAACAACTTCTTCCCAACTCGTTTCGCTATAACAAAATATGATATTCTAGATTCATAACCTATCTAGAGCAAGAGAAAGAAACATCAAACTATTCATGGATATCCACGATATGTTCCCTATGGTGACTGGGTTCATGAATTATGGTCAACAGACAATACGAGCTGCAAGGTATATTGGTCAAAGTTTCATGATTACCTTATCTCACGTGAATCGTTTACCTGTGACTATTCAATATCCTTATGAAAAATCGATCACATCGGAGCGTTTTCGTGGTCGAATCCATTTTGAATTTGATAAATGCATTGCTTGTGAAGTATGTGTTCGGGTATGCCCCATAGATCTACCCGTTGTTCATTGGAGATTGGAAACGGATATTAGAAAGAAACGATTGCTTAATTATAGTATTGATTTTGGAATCTGTATATTTTGTGGTAATTGTGTCGAGTATTGTCCAACAAACTGTTTATCAATGACTGAAGAATATGAACTTTCTACTTATGATCGTCACGAATTGAATTATAATCAAATTGCTTTGGGCCGGTTACCAATGTCAGTAATTGGAGATTACACAATTCGAACAATTACGAATTCGACTCCAATCAAAATAATCAGGGGTAAACCTCTTGATTCAAAAACGATTACCAATTACTAAGATTCCGTTTTGATCTAAAGTAAAGGAGTGAGGCTTCTTTCATTTTGCTAGGTCAGTAAATAACTATTGATTGGTGAGAATCAAGGCTTGATTTTGATTTAGAATGGATTCATAGATCTGTGATGATTTCAAAATATACAATTCCGAACTACTCTTTCAGATACAGTAGCGGGATTGATCCAATAACTGTATCTATATAAATCTACACCCCTTTAGGATTCAATTAGGAACGTATCATATACAAGAAAAAAATAAGGTAACCTCTTTTTTCTTGGATCGGTTAGTAAGTTTATGAAATATTTCGATTTATTTATCTCTTTTTTTACACATAATGGGTTTACCTGGACCAATACATGATATTCTTTTAGTATTTCTGGGATCAGGTCTTATATTAGGAGGTCTGGGGGTGGTCTTACTTACCAACCCAATTTATTCTGCTTTTTCATTGGGACTGGTTCTTGTTTGTATATCCTTATTCCATATTCCATCTAACTCCTATTTTGTAGCTGCTGCACAGCTCCTTATTTACGTAGGGGCTGTAAATGTTTTAATCCTATTTGCTGTGATGTTCATGAATGGTTCAGAATATTACAACGATTTCTATCTTTGGACCGTTGGGGATGGGGTCACTTCACTGGTTTGTACAAGTATTCTTTTTTCACTAATTACTACTATCTCGGATACGTCGTGGTACGGGATTGTTTGGACTACAAGATCAAATCAGATTATAGAGCAGGACCTAACAAGTAACGTTCAACAAATTGGGATTCATTTATCAACAGATTTTTACCTTCCATTTGAACTCATTTCTATAATTCTTTTAGTTGCTTTGATAGGTGCAATTGCTATGGCCCGGCAGTAAAGTAATTAAGTAATAAATACTTAGATCCAAAATAAAATAAATAAAGTCTTGTTTTGTTCTATGTTATCACATCCATTTTCCTTCAGTTCCATTTTCATATTCTATTGTTCATATATGAAATTGAAAGGGGTTTAGTTCGATCCATTACTAATACCTTACTTTGTTTCGTACTTAATTTATATTCTAATCAAATCGGTGAAATTGTTGTTCATATTGAAATGAATCAA